ATAAGTAAAGGAATAAGAATTGGATAAGTGTATAAGAATAGGTGATAGAAAAGTAAAAGTGAAAAAGCGTTAAAATGAAATGGGATTTCCGATCCAATAACAAGAAATAATCCTATTTTTCTTTATATTGAGTATGGATAACTTCCTATGTTATACTATTTAATTCGCGACGATAAATCGATTTGATATTGTTATTCATAATATTGTTAGTATCATCAAGATGTAATTCATAACTTTGAATAGGAGTCTACTTTATCATCTCTATGGGATTAGATCCCGAATTATTGTGAAAGAAGAAAACAAAGAGATTATGGAAGTCAATATTCTTGCGCTTATTGCTACTGCGCTGTTCATTTTAGTTCCTACTGCCTTTTTACTTATCATATACGTCAAAACAGTCAGCCAAAATGATTAATTTGAATTAAACTTGAATTATTCATTTTTATCAATGATTGAAGAAATTAAAAGGTTTAAAACTCTATTTAAGTCTTAAATGAAATGTGGAATAAGAAGTATCTGAGATAGTGTGGTAGAAAGAGCTATATATAGCTCTTTCTACCACACTATACAATTAAGATACAATTAAGTCTTATTTCATATTCATTCATATTTTTAGTACATAAAACATAAAATTGTATTGTATACAGAAAAAAGCTTTCTCTTATATAGATAAATTGACAATAGATATCTATATCTATTTAATAATAGATATTATACGTACATCAAAATGAAATAGCACTCGAATTTTATCTTTTTTCTCTACACCCATTTGTATGTATTTTGATCAATCCAAAAGAATTGCAAGCCCAACTGCTTTAATTCCTGATTTTTTATATCTCTTTTTATGCTTATGGATATGGATCCGGGAGCCCTTCGAAAGAATTAATGTAGGAAGAATAGTACGGGCATATACCATATAATAGAATATATTATCTAAATAGAAATAAAATATAAATATAAGAATATTAGTATTAGATAGTATCTAATAATAAATAGAATAATAAAATAAAAATATTTAATATAGGATTAAATAGAAAATAGAAATCTAATACTAAAAATATATCTAAGAAATAATAGATAGATAAACTAAAGCAAGTCAAGTTTTTTTAAGCTTTCGCAAAATGATCACAATTGATACAAGTCTATTTTTCAGTAAAGTACTAAATTAGTAATATTCCTAGCTCTAAAGCCCACTCCTTCCCCATACTACAAGTGAAAGAGAAAATGTAAACACTACCATTAAAGCAGCCCAAGCGAGACTTACTATATCCATGTGAATTATGTCTCCTATTGAAGGAATTATTCCATTATTGATTCATAATCATAGTGGAATCAATGGTGCAGAGTCAAAATAGGATTCTTACTTACAGCTCTTTATGAAACAATTTCATGAATCCATTCATAAAAATTTCCTCTATTTCTTATTCACATTGAAATAAAAAGAATTGGAAAAAAAAAAGAAGAGCTATTCAACCATTCTGATTAAATTTATGATCAGCACTCAGAGCCTTTAGTGAGTCTGGATACAAAGTATCTTCAGTTCTTTCCACAATTATGAAATGGATTTACCATCAGCCTATCCAATCTAATTTTATCGCAGACAGAGGTAGTAGACACTACCTCAATATTAAGAAAGTTATAGTGTAAAATAATTAGGGAGTCTTTTAATTAGGGAGTCTTTATAGTCTTTTTTAGAATCCTTTCTTAAACCTTAAGAACCAAAATGGAGTGTCTCTTAGGAACCTTTGGATATCAAGATTTCCGACTTCTTACTTTCATAGTTCTGATGCCCAGAATGAATTCTCACTATTTCTTTTATTTGATTCAATTCAGAATAGCCCAAACCAATCATTAATAAGATTGGGTTGTTTCAGATTTATTGGTACCTGTTTGAGCCACACTCATAACCCATATTTTGATAAAAAAGATGACAGTCTTTTTTTTATAGGCCCTTACGCCCTTAAGGGTTCTCAAAATCAAGTATCGACAGACCTAGCCCTTGCCTATGGGCAAGGATTCGTCAAGTTCGATCAACAGGATTAAGAAATTCCAAGTATTTTTTTGTTGATCAGGCGACACCCAGATTCGAACTGGGGATAAAGGATTTGCAGTCCCCCGCCTTACCACTTGGCCATGCCGCCAAATTCCATCCAAAATGGATAAATAAATAAAGAAATTATGTAATTATGTTAATTATGTATAGATATTCTTATACTTATTATTCTATTTCTATAATTTCTATTCCTCTCCTCATTTTGTTTTGATTTGAATTTTTTACTTTCTTAATTTCTTTTTGGATCTTGAATCCCATTGGACTTATCCTTTTCCAAAAAATAATTCCTCTTTTTTATTGGATCCTGTTTCTATTCTTTTCTTCAATTTATTTTATCTCAAAACACGCATCGTTTAAAAACTTACCTTCTCTTTTCACTTTTCTATAGATCTATCGAATCTATAGAAAAGTGAAAAGATTCCCGGCCCCGGTAACAGACTGTAAAATGCAGGGCAATTTCTAATAATTCACTATTTTCTTCATTAACTATTTCTTTATTTCTTTTCTCTTTTACTCTTACTTACTTACTTTTCTTACTTTGAATTAGCGAACAGTTCTTAATTTTGTATCTCCATTTGTATTATCTTAATGGATGCAAAATCCAAATTGATTTACGACTAATCATTATCAATTCTAATTACAATTCTAATTATAATAAAATATATGTGTATATGTAAATATGTAAATCCCAGAACAGAACAGTTTAAACTCCAGAACAGAAATTTTTATACGTAGATAAGATATTGAGCCCGGGTCTATTTCTTATGCACATATCCTATCCCTATATAGGATCGTGCTTGAATATTTCATTGAATATGAATAGAAGATAGACATTATGATAGAGTGCGACCGAACCTATGTTGCACCAAGTTCAATTATGATAAAAGATGTGATATACGAATAGCTAGATAGCTATATCGGCATTTACTTCCTAAAGATTACTCCTATGACTATATACGTACGCAATTCCATTGTATTTTAGAAATTATACTACCAAACACAAAAAAAGATTTGCGAATTCCTTTTTGAACATTTAATTGCGTGTGCTAAAAAAAGATAAAATCTATGCTATTTTATTCTGTTTTTATCTTATTCATAGAGAGCAGATTCAATCCTGAATTCATTGATTTTTTCTTTTTTTGTACCCTGATCGTAATATCAATGGTAATATCATAATAAAAGAATTAGGTAGAAATTGGATCAATTTTGATATCCGATAAAAGACTCCATCAGCCTAAGTGACATAATTTTTCCCGAATGCTTTATCAATTTCCATTTATTCCTATTTGTACCTGGCTTAAGCTCAAATTCGAACTTGCATCGAAAATGCCCTCCATTTCTCTGTCTTGCTTCCGTTCATATGTATGATATATATGGATGGAGTTGAATAAAATTTTATGTGATTCAGTAAACAGAATATCCATTCCATCATTGCTAGATCAATCGGTAGGGTTCGATGAATAGTGAGCCAAGCCAATAATAAGAATGGGATTTTTTCAATAAAGAGGAAACTTCAGATTAAGATGCTACAGAATGGAAATGAGGGAATATCCACAATACCTGGATTTAGTCAGATACAATTTGAGGGATTTTGTAGGTTCATTAATCAGGGCTTGACGGAAGAATTTCATAAGTTTCAAAAAATTGAAGATAGAGATCAAGAAATTGAATTTCAATTATTTGTGGAAACATATCAATTGGTAGAGCCCTTGATAAAAGAAAGAGATGCTGTGTATGAATCACTCACATATTCTTCTGAATTATATGTACCCGCGGTCTTAATTTGTAAAACCGGTAGAAATATGCAAGAACAAACCGTTTTTATTGGAAACATCCCTATAATGAATTCTTTTGGAACCTCTATAGTAAATGGAATATACCGAATTGTGATCAACCAAATATTGCAAAGTCCCGGTATTTACTACCGTTCAGAATTGGAACATAACGGAATTTCTGTCTATACCAGTACTATAATATCGGATTGGGGGGGAAGGTCGGAATTAGAAATTGATAGAAAAGCAAGGATATGGGCCCGTGTAAGTAGAAAACAAAAAATATCTATTCTAGTTCTATCATCAGCTATGGGTTCGAATATAAGAGAAATTCTAGATAATGTTTGTTACCCTGAAATTTTCTTGTCTTTCCCGAATGATAAAGAGAAAAAAAAGATTGGGTCAAAAGAAAATGCTATTTTGGAGTTTTATCAACAATTTGCCTGTGTAGGGGGAGATCCGGTCTTTTCTGAGTCCTTATGCAAGGAATTACAAAAGAAATTTTTTCAACAAAGATGTGAATTAGGAAAGATTGGTCGACGAAATATGAACCGGAGACTGAATCTTGATATACCCCAAAACAATACATTTTTGTTACCACGAGATCTATTGGCTGCTGTGGATCATTTGATTGGAATGAAATTGGGAATGGGCACACTTGACGATATTAATCACTTGAAAAATAAACGTATTCGTTCTGTAGCAGATCTATTACAGGATCAATTTGGATTGGCTCTTGTTCGTTTAGAAAATACGGTTCGAGGAACTATATGTGGAGCAATCAGGCATAAATTGATACCGACCCCTCAAAATTTGGTAAATTCAACTTCATTAACAACTACTTATGAATCGTTTTTTGGCCTACACCCTTTATCTCAAGTTTTGGATCAAACTAATCCGTTGACACAAATTGTTCATGGGCGAAAATGGAGTTATTTGGGCCCTGGAGGATTGACGGGGCGAACTGCTAGTTTTCGGATACGAGATATCCACCCGAGTCACTATGGACGTATTTGTCCTATTGACACGTCCGAAGGAATCAATGTTGGACTTATTGGATCATTAGCTATTCATGTGAAGGTTGGTTATTGGGGATCTATAGAGAGTCCGTTTTATGAATTATCTGATAGATCAAAAGAGGCACAGATGGTTTATTTATCACCAAATATAGATGAATATTATATGGTAGCAGCAGGAAATTCTTTGGCCTTGAATCGGGGTATTCAAGAAAAACAGGTTGTTCCAGCTCGATATCGTCAAGAATTCCTGACTATTGCATGGGAAGAGATTCATCTTAGAAGCATTTTTCCCTTCCAATATTTTTCTATTGGAGCTTCCCTCATTCCTTTTATCGAGCATAATGATGCGAATCGAGCTTTAATGAGTTCTAATATGCAGCGCCAAGCAGTTCCCCTTTCTCGGTCCGAGAAGTGCATTGTTGGAACTGGGTTGGAAGGCCAAACGGCTCTAGATTCGGGGATTTCAGCTATAGCCGAACGCAAGGGAAAAATCATTTATACTGATACTCAAAAGATCATTTTCTCAAGTAATGGGGATACTCTAAGTATCCCATTAGTTATGTATCAACGTTCTAACAAAAATACTTGTATGCATCAAAAAACTCAGGTTCAGGAGGATAAATACATTAAAAAGGGACAAATTCTAGCGGGCGGTGCGGCTACAGTTGGTGGGGAACTCGCTTTAGGAAAAAATGTATTAGTAGCTTATATGCCATGGGAAGGTTACAATTTTGAAGACGCAGTACTAATTAGCGAACGTTTGGTCTATGAAGATATTTATACTTCTTTTCACATCCGAAAATATGAAATTCAGACTCATGTAACAAGCCAAGGTCCTGAAAGAATAACTAAGGAGATTCCGCATTTAGAGGCTCGTTTACTCCGAAATTTAGACAAAAATGGAATTGTGATGCTTGGATCTTGGGTAGAAACAGGTGATATCTTAGTAGGTAAATTAACACCTCAGACAGCGAGCGAATCGTCATATGCCCCGGAGGATAGATTATTACGAGCTATACTTGGCATTCAGGTATCCACTTCAAAAGAAACTTCTCTAAGACTACCTATAGGGGGAAGGGGTCGAGTTATTGATGTGAGATGGATCCATAGAAAGGGGGTTTCCAATTATAATCCAGAAAGGATTCGTGTATATATTTCACAGAAACGTGAAATCAAAGTAGGTGATAAAGTAGCTGGAAGGCATGGGAATAAAGGTATAATTTCTAAGATTTTGTCTAGACAAGATATGCCCTATTTACAAGATGGAACGCCCGTTGATATGGTATTCAACCCATTAGGAGTCCCCTCACGAATGAATGTGGGACAGATATTTGAATGTTCTCTCGGGTTAGCGGGGGATCTGCTAAAGAAACATTATAGAATAGGGCCCTTTGATGAGAGATATGAGCAAGAGGCCTCAAGAAAACTAGTGTTTTCTGAATTATATGAAGCCAGTAAGCAAACAAAAAATCCATGGGTATTTGAACCCGAATATCCGGGAAAAAGCAGAATATTTGATGGAAGAACAGGAGATCTTTTTGAACAACCTGTTCTAATAGGAAAGTCCTATATCCTAAAATTAATTCATCAAGTTGATGATAAAATCCATGGACGTTCCAGTGGGCATTACGCACTTGTTACACAACAACCCCTTAGAGGAAGGGCCAAACAAGGGGGACAAAGAGTAGGAGAAATGGAAGTTTGGGCTCTAGAGGGATTTGGTGTTGCTCATATTTTACAAGAGATGCTTACTTATAAATCTGATCATATTAGAGCTCGTCAAGAAGTACTTGGTGCTACGATTATTGGAGCAACAGTACCTAAACCAGAGGGTGCTCCAGAATCTTTTCGATTGCTCGTTCGAGAACTACGATCTTTGTCCCTGGAACTGAATCATTTCCTTGTATCTGAAAAGAACTTCCAGATGAATAGGAAGGAAGCTTGATCTCAATGAATCATAATTTCTATTCTATGATCGACCAGTATAAACATCAACAACTTCGAATTGGACCAGTTTCCCCTCAACAAATCAGGGCTTGGGCAAAAAAAATTCTACCCAATGGAGAGATAGTTGGAGAGGTAACAAAACCCTATACTTTTCATTATAAAACTAATAAACCGGAGAAAGATGGATTGTTTTGTGAAAGAATTTCTGGACCCATAAAAAGTGGGATTTGTGCTTGTGGAAATTACCGAGGGATTGGAGCTGAAAAAGAAGACCCGAAATATTGTGAAGAATGCGGGGTGGAATTTGTTGATTCTCGGATACGAAGGTACCAAATGGGATACATCAAACTGACATGTCCAGTGACTCATGTGTGGTATTTGAAACGTCTTCCTAGTTATATTGCGAATCTTTTAGATAAGCCCCTTAGGGAATTAGAGGGCCTAGTATATTGCGATGTGTGATTTGATCGAAATTTTCATTTGACAGATTTGGACTGATAAACTGTCATCCCATTTAATCTGATTGGGATGCCCCCGGCTCTGACATGTATCTTGGGAGGAGGAACATGAAGCTCAGAATTATGGGTGCATTCAAGACTTAAAAATGGAAGAAAAGGGGAATTGATCCATGGTCGATTCCGTAACAGATAATATAGGAATAGTTAGTTATACCTCGTGAAAAAATACTTTTTGTGGAATTAGACATTTC